TAATGTACTCCAGAAATTACACCAGGCAACCCAAGTCGAACATGCTGCCGCGCGAAAAGCTCCGAAGAAAGGGAGGTAGACGATAGCGCGATAATTCGTTGAGGATTGTAATAATTATCCAAATTTAGCAAGGACGACTGGGATTAGTGGTTTTCAGTCCCGAAAACAAAGAGGTATGTTCCGTGGTTCTCAGCCCCTCCCCCCCCCCCCACGGATCCACAAAATTTTGTGATTAACTTTGACGTGTCGGTTTTTCCCTCCCCTCTGATGGTTCTTTTTTTCTCTACCCATAGAGGGTATGGGGGTTTTCATATCTGACTTAAAGGCAGGATTAAGCAATATCAAGCAAGATCGAGATGAAGGTATTGGTAAGGTAGATGGAAGAAATGGCCCTTACGGGCTGGGCTTATGAGTGGAATTTCGAGTCCCATTCGGAGTATTTGGAGTCCTTTGGAAACAAAAAAAAGGATGGGATTTTGAGTCCCATCCTTTTTTTGTTTTGAGACACCAAGCAACCAACTACTAAGATTTCTGGTTCATCTCATTTACATTATCATTTCTTATAAAAATCGCGCTCATGCCTCAGTCGTCCTTTTTTTTTCTTTTCTCTCTTTTCTATTTGTAAGACTATTCCTTGAGTATTGGGTCTCGCTCCAATACTTTCGGATGTTAGGATTTTCCGTCCCAGTCTTGGTTTGGAAAGACAAAGAAGAAGAGGTGGGACTTACCGCCTCACATATCTCTGCAATGGGACCCACTCGTCTATCGAGTCGAGAGAGACATTTCCAGTGTCTCTTCACTCGAGGAGACAGGCGTGGAAGTCGACCAATGGTTAGAAGCAAGAAGTCGAGAGACTTCTCTCATAAATGAGAGACCTCTGTACGCCTCGCGTAGGATTTTGAACCTACGTACTATGCGATACTAGATTTTGAGTCTAGTATGTCTATCCTTTCTTCGAAAGCAGGGAGAAATGGTGTAGCTACGCTCACCAACATAACTCCATTTTATGAAGAATTTCTATGCCTGTCAACTGCTGAACCGAATTTTCATCTCTTTTTTACCAAATTTACTAACTGGGAGACTCCACTCAGGTCAGGTTTAGATGAAGTACCTGGACCTTCTTCATTACTCATTGCTTCTTCATGGAGTGGTAAGGTTCCACTTCATACTGACGACGGCCGAGGGTTCGAATCTACTCTCGCCCGCAATCAATCATCCTAAAGGGGTGGTTGATTGCCTCTTCCTACATAGAGTCTCTTTTTTGGCATCAATAAAATAATACCATACGAAGAGGCAAGAAAGATAGGCATTCTCTTTCCGCCTCATCCTCTTTCCGCCTAAATATTTGGATGTAGCAGCATGGGTTGTTACTGCCCAACCCCAGCTGTGCGTCGCGCGAAAATACTTATATCTCCCCCGTAGTAGACGGGTGATCATTTTCCCAGCAAGTGATTCCGGGTGCGAAAAGACAAATACAAGCTAGATAGGAAAATGTCAAGATCAATTACCGAAGAAGATATAACTATTTCGTAAGTTGCAGAGACAGACTAGTTGGGGCAGCAGAACCGGCTTCTAGTAAAAATCATTCGAAAGAAAAAGAATTCGCATCACAAGAAGTGAGTCTAGAAGAAAGTATTCCGTGTGATCCCGATAATGGGATCTATCAATATACCCGATAGGATTGATGCTAGTGCACGAATGATCATAACTATTTCAACAGAACTTTTTGAGATTGAAATTGATGGAGAAACTAATGAATTTCGTATATAAGTTGTGGATGCATCGCTCCTACCATTCTTCCCGGTGAACATTAATTTAATTATTTTAAGATAATAATAGATAGAAATGACACTTGCGACGAGCGCTACCAGAACTGATGGGTACGAACCAGCTTTCCATCCATGCCAGAAGAGATAGAGTTTACCAAAAAAACCGGATGGTGGAGGGATACCCCCTAGGGATGGTGAACGTAAAACCGGAGAGAATGTTAGAACAGGATCCTCCGTATATAATCCCGCGTAATCCCTAATATTATCAGTTCCGGTTCGTAAACCAAATGAGGTGATACGAGCAAAGGTTCCCAGATTCATGAGTATATAAATAAACGTATAAGTTATCATACTTGCGTAACCGTTCTCCGGGTCTGCAGCAAGTACTCCAATCATAATATATCCAATTTGGCTTATAGAGGGATAAGCTAGCATACGTTTCATGCTTATTTGAGTAACGGCAATTAGATTTCCTAATATCATGCTAAAAGTAGCTAATAATCCTACCACGATATGCCACTCATTAGATAAATGTGGAAAAATTAGACCGAAGAGTCGCGTAAATAAAGCTGGAGCTGCTACTTTAGAGGTAACAGAGAAAAAAGCAACGACTGGTATAGGAGAGTCAGAGTCGAAAAGAAGATTTCCGATCTTTCCGCTCATTCGGAACCGTGCATGAAATTCTTACTTCACACGGCTCTTGGTTCGTAAGAGATTCACAACCGATATTGCTCCCAGAACCTTCCTCGTGTATGTTTCAAACCCATTCTTCCTTGAATAATTTATAATCATTCAATATGAAAACTAATTGTTAACTTCTCGAGGAATCCCTCATCATTTGGTTAGATTACCCACCAGCAATTTCGTATCGAATTCTTTCTTGCTTGTTTGTACTTCTTCATTTTTCACCGGAATCCTTTCAACAACTAAAACTACTTGTTGAATTGGTAGGCACACACGCCGGGCGGGAGAGACAAATTGCGACTTTTTTCGTTCCTTGACGA